CTATGTGCCCGCAGCACTTCCATATGGAGAAAGATAGGCTTACCATGTTCCATCAATAGCACCTAACCTATGCCGATTTTGGCGGACCGTGCTCCACCCCGGTGAACTCATGCGGTTCCGACGTGCCCAGAGGCCAGAGGCGAATCCGTTCACGGTCCGTAGGACCAACACCATTCGAAGGTGGGTGGCCCGCCCCGCCTAGAACAGTCATGTTTGACTGGGCTTACACACATTCGCTCACTTACGCTGTCCCCCCTCAGCTCACCCTAGCCCCGGGCCTTTTGCTCTTCTAACGTAAGCTCCAAGGCTTCACACCAAGTCTTCACTGACATAATATGCATGCTTAAGTAGGGTCAGGCAGAACCGTTGTTGCCTGATGGGAACTCCCCCCATATTGCTATCAATGTCTTCATGTCACACGACCTCTTAACATTACACCACTGAATCCCCAATCCTTTGCTTGCTGTGCAGTGACAGTACCAATATCCACTAATCGTTGTTTCCAGATACGGTTGCCGGTTGACATCTCTTCTAATTCGTCGATACGAGAAGCAAATTGTTGTGTGAAGGAATCAATATCTCGACATAAGCCAAGAGGCAGATCTTGTGCCACTCCACCTGGTCGTATGAAACTGGCATGCATCCTGGCTCCCGAGACTCTTTCATAGAATTCCAACAATTTCTCCCGCTCCTCAAAAGCCCACAGGGACGGAGTTGATGCTCCCACATCCATAGCATGAGTAGTTAAAGCAAGTGAATGATTTGAAATTCGAGTTATTTCACGGAATAACACTCGTATATATTGAGCTCGTAATGGTACCTCGCAATTCAAAAGTCTCTCTACGGCTGAAGAATGAGCGTGTTCTTGGGCCATCGTAGAAACATAGATAGGGTCGACGACGGAACGAAGAACTCACCCTAGATACAGCTTTTTCGTACACGTTCACTTGCATCACATACACAAGTGCTCTCTGAACCGTGCAATAAGGTCACCCATAACACGGCTCTCCCACTTGAGTTACCTTAGCCCCAGGCCATGCTAAAAAAGGATATTGGAAAAATGGCAGCGTAACGTAACAACTAGTATTGAAAGCTGGTCGCCTTTTGAGGGAGAGAGGGAAAGCGTTTCAATAGGAGCCCTACTTCCCGACCTCACCACTTCAAAAAAAGCGCAAACCAATTTCTTTCTTAGTCACCGGGCGGAGCGCACCTTTGGTACTTTACTTATAGCTTTTTTAGGTTATGCAATAGAAGGGGGGCTTAGCTCTGGATCCCCCCTGCTTGCAGAAATGAATGGATCAGAAGGGGGGCTGGGTTCTATTTCCGGGCCGGGCGGGAGGTGAAGGCCATAAGAGAAGATTGCCCTCCCGGTAAGGAAGAGAGGACAAAGGTGCTGTCATCTATCTCGACCAGTTTCCCGAGGCGTTGAAAATCCAGACCGGCTCAGAGAATCACTGGCGCCTTCGGCGCCCTTCGTTTCGCCATTCGAAGTACTACCTCTGCCTTCCCTTTTTGTAACATACCCAGGCGCCCTCCTTTCCAATCACTAAGAAAAAATCAATACCAATCAAATCAAAGCCCTATCTAAGTAAAGCTTCGTCTGTTATTTTTCCGGCCCCAGGGGAGTTTACTCAACCCATTCCCCAGTCTTCCGCACTGCTCAAATAAGTGTGCGACTCCGTATGAGGACCTCCTTCCCTTCTGCCCACTCTCCGTTCACACGGTTCTCAAAGCAGAGGAGGAAGGGTGGGCAGCTGGTACCACGAGCCCTCTGTCCCACACATCTATCCAGAAGCAAGTGTAGTTCACCGGTTCCACCGAATGCTCCTATCTCTCGGCAAAGATCGTGTGAGTGTGCAGTTATGCTTCGGATGCTTCGCCATAGAATAGATCGACCCAGTTCCCGTTCTTTTCCGGTGCACTCGCTTTATATCTCCGACACACAAGGAAGGACGCGGTGGGAAGGAAGCAGCCCTAGCCTCTGTCCGGCCGATCATTCCGCTGGCATCTTGCATTCACGCCTCCGTTTGACTGCCGCTCGGGGATGTAGTTGTAGATACGTTAGTCTTAGCGGATCGTTGGCTCCACCAGTTATCTCCTTCTACGACATGCTGTTGTCGTCGCCATATTCCATATGTCACTTAGTCATCTCTGCCTCGCTGCGGGTCAGCACCTCCGAAAGAAACGGAGGACTTCATTCAGTGACTCCGCGATCGCCCTCTGAACGATCAGAATAAGGTAAAGCTTGAAGATAAGTTTTGTACTCTATTAATTTCTCAGTCCCTCTAGTCGGGTGGGCGCCGGCCGGTCTTTCGACCAGATCCCCCTAAAAACCGTACGTGCGGGTCTCCCCGCATGCGGCTCATGCCATTCGAGGTGGCCCAGCCCAGCATTCATTCGCAAATCCTGTAGTGAAATTGAGACTGCTCGACCTCGGAAGCTAATTCGCGTGTAGGCAGCGCTGTCTGTCGTACCGTTGACTCTATCTATTCTATTCATTGAATTAACTTGATTTCATTTTTTATATAGGCTCGCTCTTGGCTTGGCTCGTTTCGTATACTCCACTCGTTCCCTCTTTTTCCAAGAATTAATGCACTTCCCCTTTACTGAAGACGGCCTTCTCTAATAGGGGAAAAGCCTTCCATTTCCGTCAAATGACCCGGCCTCCCCTGGCTCTTCCACCGTCCAGGCTCCCTTTCCTACCTATGCTATGCTCCCCCGGCGCAGGCCTACCACGCTTCGCGCCTGCGGCGTTTTCGCCGGACGGTCTTTGCCAGTAGTGCCATCCTCCCCGCTGGCTGTATGGGCGGGTTGTCCCTCGCTGCTGCGTTCTGTTAGGCTATGGATTACAGGAACAAATGTAGTTGAATGAGACAGCAGGCGGGTTACACGTTCCACTGTGCCGAGATGTGAGGTGCAGGTGGTGATGATCACCCCGGGGTATGCGCTAGCGCCCTTGACAGGCACTCCAGGACCCGCCAACGCTCATGAAAACCCGGGTCGGTCGGTCCTCCATTCATCTGACCGGAGGTGTGGATAACGAGGCCACCTTCACAACCTTCTCCCTTCTGTCCTTATGTTGTAGTAAGGTAGGGCGGTTCGCTTGAGTTGCTCAACCGCCCCTTAGCCCGGTGCTCATGACGCGCTACGGAACCTCCACCGTGCCGGGGGACCAAGCAGGGCATAGCTAGCGGCATAGGAGCCGACTCGGCGTCAGCGGCTTCGTGCCGCACTGGAGTGATCCAATATGTGGTTCCGCACGTTCCACCACTTCTCCGTTCATTTCCAATACTGATCGTGAAACACCATGAGCAGCAGGATGTTGAGGTCCGGAATTCAAAGTGAAATTTGTGATTTGCCCGTTCCTAGTCGTCATGGGAAAAAAGGAAGAAATAAGAAAGAGATTATTCCCTGAGAGCTTGTCCAGTACTACCAGTACCATAAATGCATCTCCTTCGCCCGCGCGCGATAGCTCTACCTGGCGTGCCGCCTTGCATGCAAGCGAAGCGCTATTGGCGGCAATAAATAGCTCACTGAGCGATGATTGATGGAGCCCCTACCTCTTCAAGCTTTTGTTGCAAATTGAGAATCTCATTTTTCCACCTTCCCTTGGGTATTCTATGTTAGCCCTTGTCAAATAAGCCTCTTATTTATATGCTCGAAAAATTGTTTTAGGGGTTTGTTCAAATAGATATTTTTGATAGTCTTTTAGCTCCTCTAGACTAGGCTGACCCTCTATAAAAAACTGCTCCCACAAGAAGCGTAGGGCTTTTTTATGACAAGCTCCGGGCGGCAGCCCCGCTTCCAAAAAACGAGCTTCGACGAAGTGGATCATCTCGTTGATGACCCGTTTTCGCTCCCCCTCTTCCAGAAGGAGGGCGACGTATGGTTTGTCTTTAGGAATAGGCTGCTCTACTGTCTCAGAGGAATTCTCCCCTGGGATAGCAGAGGGCTCCGGGGGGTGCGGATGAGACGGGCCCGCAACATTCCTATTTGAAGCTGGGTCCTCCCCGTGGTTGACGCTAGGTTCGGAGCCAGCCCCAGATGGAAACATCCAAAGGGGCATGTCTTCGAAAGTGAAGACGGCTTTTAAAAGAAGAGCAATGGCCAAGGCCAGACCGCCGGAACAGCCCATCTTCATCAAAAAAGCAGAAAGGGCTCGACTCCCTAGAGACAAAGCCACTTTTTCAAAAAAAGAGAAAATGTCGTCAATCGAAGCAAGAGCAATGGCCAAGGCCAGACCGAGGAAGGAGAAGGAGATAGGGTACGAAGAGAGACATTTGCGCACAGTTAGAAACATGGATATCGTCAGTTTCAATAGGAATGAAGGACGGAGTCGAGGCATTGTTCGCGATCTTAACGCATCCGATTTTGCCGTATCCATAACCCGGGGACCAGAAATTGCAATATTATTTCCAGCTTTAGGGCACGAAAGGATTGGCTGGGGCTTCCGCGACACCCCTTGCTACTAGATGCGCAACTGCGCATCCTTCAAACCTAGTGACACTGACGAAATCGCCACCATTTGGAAAAGCCTGGGATCCTGTCCCTTGGACGACTTTTAGAAATGGGGGTTCGTCAACTGTTGATTGTTCCAAACAGTGGTAGAACCTGGTGAACCGGGCGTAGTGTACTACTTCCTATCCTCTCCAACCAGTCGAGTCAACAACCCTCTCGCTTCGCTCGAGTGATTTCATACCTAAAGCTTAGAAAGAGCTTCCTCTAACAAGCAATCTCATACCTCTCCTTGTCAGTCGAGAGCTTCACGCCAGATGCTATTGAAATGGAAATTCTAACTGCTGCGCTTACGCCTTTTGTTCACACCAAGACCCGGACTGCTGCCTCTGACTTTCATCCCTATCGGGAGTGGATTGACTGACTACTAAGACAGACTACAATGAAATCTTCCATCACGGAACACTTTCTAGATCTCAATATGCCATCTCATCACCATTTCTATCTCGATCTTAGCCGATCTCAGGTTGACCGGCTCTCCGGCCTCATTTCGAGGCACTAATGGAGAGCTCATTGGACCCGTCGCTTTCTCAATCAAAAAGAAAAACAGGCAAGATGAGAGCGCACTGCGATTCGATTATGTTCGTTCTTTCTCTATATACGCTATTTCTTTGAAATGAAATTGCTTGCTTGTTACAGTCCGGTCAATGAACTCAACTCACAGCGGAATCAGAACTTGAATGAGATTGACTCTGTATCTCTTTCAGACGGGGAAGAAGTACGTAGTTAACCGAGAGCTTTAGGATTGGGGCTTTCTCCAGTAAGCGATGGAACTCCTGGCAAAGAAGCAAGGCCCTTTTAGATAGAGTAGGCGAGATAGATAGTTGCGCAAACGCGCGAAAGCCGGTGCGCGTTTCTAACGCAACTGTTAATGGCCGAGCCTCCTCTTCTTGTTTATCTAGGCTTACCTCCTCCTTACTTTACTGGGTTAAGGCGATAGAGGGCAGTTGCTTATGTCTTATTTGATCGTAGGTGGTAGGCACAGCTTCGTAGACAGCCTGGCTAAGATGTATCTATCTTAGAAAGACCTCTTTGTTTGCCTCTGCATTTTCCCTTTCATTTTTTATTAAAATGCCTCACCCAGACTAAAGGGTGTTTTTCTTTATTACCAGTCAATGGGCTGATACCATGCGTGTTTCCAATTATATATGTTATAGTTTTTTCTGCTTCCTTATCGGAAGTTTAAAAATCCTCATGATTACCCGCAGACCGGGGTCATTCTTATCATATAACTGTCACCTCTTTCCTTTGACCTTATGTGCTTGTTTGGATTGAAGTGCGTCATGCTTCTGACGCTTCCACTTCCAATAGTGTGGACTACAACTATACTATTGGGGATGGGGATATTACCAACTAATGGCTAAGACAAAATAAAATGTAGGATAGTGGAATCTTTGACCCGGATTGGATCATTGGATGGAAGTGAGCGGTAACCGGTAACATATTGCCATCACAATGGTCTCTCCCGGGCGGTGATTGTGGAATAGGCCGTGCACGACCTACCTTAAGGGATGTTCCGATCTTTCTCTGCATGGTTTGCAGAGTTTTTGGAGGAAGCTGTGAAGCTTCTAAGTATAATTACCAACACGTTAGTCGGAAAAGAGAGCTCTTTTAATTAAAGATAGCGGGATTTTCTTTTACCTTGACTCTTTATTCTTTAATATTACCTAAGAAGGTCCTAATTGGAAGGAAAAGACTTTAGTTCTTGTGTAAGTGACCAATTTCCTTTCTTGTCCTTCGCCCTCTAAGCCATTGGTTAAGTTGGCTAGTCTCAGTCTAATAGGGTATATACCGAGTCTAAGTCTCTTTAGAAGTCTCAATAGACCACATAGTTGTATTTGAAATCAGACAAGCCAAGGGACGAAAGCGCAGATCGAGGGTGATGCTAGGCTAAGTGCAGTTAGTGAGACTCGGTAAACCCGGTCCACTGTAGGTCCTACTTCTTGCTCTTTTGCCCCCATCTCTGTGTGATTGGCTTTAGAACCGGGAGAACAACAACAATCCTTAGGCGCGGCGTGACTAAACACAAGCAATTGGTGAAGCGGGCATTCGCTCCAAAGAAGCAAAGTTATGTCCTTTAGCATTGTGTGCGAAGTAGATAATCCATCCCAAAGCCTTATTGATAACAGGGATTCGGCTTATAGGCTCTTTGGCTTGAAGTTGGAAGGCAAGAAAGTAGGGTTCGTAAGGTAAGGTCGCCCGCAGCTGAGAAAGAGATTTGATTCAAAGTAAGGATCCCATCCCGGCAAAGCTGCTTGAACTGAACCCGCACTATCAACGTGAACGAGAGAACTGCTCTCCCCATCAACGAGCTTCTTTCTGAAGTAATGCCCTTCATTAATATAGTAAGATATATAATGATAAATGAAAAGGAATGACCTATAATGACTATAAAGAGCAGCTGTTTGATCTTTGGGGTTGGCCAGTCCTCATGGTAACCGTGGTGGATCTCAGGGGGTCGTTAGACCGTAGCTTGGTAAGCTATGCAAAACCTGAATAAATGAATTTTCATGCCCGGACATTGCCCTATGGCCCACTCGCTGATAGGACTGACTGACTAAGAGGATCGGAAGAACCGGAAGACTGACTGGTTGGCTCACATAGAACCAGTACCAAGCCAATAGCGAGCAAGAGAACCTTTCTTTTCTTTAGAACTAGGATCAACTAAAGCACCAGCAAGTTCTTCGATACCCTTTACCCGGCAGTAAGAAATATCTTATTCAACCGATTGATGATCGAAAGAAGACAAGTCCCAAGTTCAAGAAGCAGTTTCCGTAGGTGCTATCTTAACTATTGATAAAAACACCTTTCGTAGTGAATTAAGCGAACTGTGAGAGAATGGAATGATCCAAGGAACCTCAGACTGGCTTTCCGACCCTATCAGACTTTCTCTAGCTCATACACCCGGATCCGGACCTCTTAGTTAGCCATGATATACCGCTCCGTGGGGCACCCTTAACGTTTAGGCACTAAGCTATACAATTT